AAAGACATCTATTGTTCAAACAAATTTTTGTTTTATATTCATTATCTATGTATTTAGATTCTAGGCGATATCGTTTTTACAATAGAAAAACATAACTAGAAATCTAGTTTCTTCTATTAAAAAAATCTCAAATATTCGATTAAGAGAAAAAATATATTGTATTGGATTTGGATGTAGTAGAATATTCATAAAAGAAAATACAAATTCTTATGAAATTTATTAAGATTAATAAAAATAATAAATAATGAATAAAAATTTCGAGTTCTATCTCTGTTTATCTTTTATGGCTTGCATTTAATTTATATGTACATAATAAATCATATTGAAAATTTTAAGAATACAACTTTTACTTCATTAGATCTTAATTGATTTGAATTCTTATTTTTTGCAAATACATCAAAATTGGCAGTTGTAAATTGAAATGGTCCCAATAAATGAATTTTTTTAAAGAATCCATAATTTGAGAATTTTATGTTCTAAAAATTCGAAAGTAACGTAAAAAATCCCTTTTTGAAAAAAAAAAATGGATAACGAAAAAAATAGAATTTTGTTCTATGTTTTTGTTTGAAAGGGAAAACAATCTAAATTTTTTTTTGTTTTGCATAAACTGAGTGAATAATTCTGAATAAACTAAAAAAAAATACTTCTATTCTTTATTTTTATCTTATTAGTCTTTAGTTAATTTTATGATTCATAGTCTTTTTTAGTCGAATTTTTATTCTTAGTTTTATTCTTAATGGAAGAAGTAGAATTAGTTTTATGTTTCTACTTCATGGGATTCCATATTTTCGAATATTAATTAAGTATTTAATCACTTTTAATAAAAAATAGGTTGTTATTTGACCAATTCTAACTTCGTGATTTGAATAGTAAAAAAATACTAAATATTACTATTTGATATAGAATAGAAAATCTAAAAAAAATTAAATTCTATTTAAGATAAGATATTATATATCTTGAGTTTTTATTGACTTCTTTGTAATTTCAAAAGAGGTAAAAGTCTTTGAATTGTAAACAAAAAAATAAATTAAATATAAAAATTATATCTTTTACTATGGAATATATATATCAATATACATGGATCATACCCTTCCTTCCACTCCAAGTTCCTTTGTTAATAGGAGCTGGGCTTGTCTTTTTTCCGACAGCAACAAAGAATCTTCGGCGTATATGGTCTTTTTCTAGTATTTTGCTGTTAAGTATAGTTATGATTTTTTCGATGAAGCTCGCTATTCAGCAAATTAATAGTAATTTTATTTATCAATATGTATGGTCTTGGACTATTAATAATGATTTTTCTTTAGAATTTGGCTATTTGCTCGATCCGCTTACTTCTATTATGTTAATGTTAATTACTACCGTTGCAATTCTGGTTCTTGTTTATAGTGATAATTATATGTCGCATGATCAAGGATATTTGAGATTTTTTGCATATATGAGTTTTTTCAATAGTTCTATGTTGGGCTTAGTTACTAGTTCGAATTTGATACAAATTTATATTTTTTGGGAATTAGTTGGAATGTGCTCGTATTTATTAATAGGTTTTTGGTTCACACGACCCATTGCTGCAAATGCTTGTCAAAAAGCGTTTGTGACTAATCGTGTAGGAGATTTTGGCTTATTATTAGGAATTTTAGGTCTTTATTGGATAACGGGTAGTTTCGAGTTTCGAGATTTGTTTGAAATAGTCAATAACTTAATTAATAATAATGAGGTAAATTCTTTATTTTTTATTTTATGTGCTTTTTTGTTATTTGCTGGTGCAGTTGCTAAATCTGCCCAATTTCCTCTTCATGTATGGTTACCTGATGCTATGGAGGGACCTACTCCTATTTCCGCTCTCATACATGCTGCTACCATGGTAGCAGCGGGTATTTTTCTAGTTGCTCGACTCTTTCCTCTTTTTATAGTTATACCTTATATAATGTATGGAATATCTTTTATTGGTATAATAACAGTACTATTAGGAGCAACATTAGCTCTTGCTCAAAAAGACATTAAGAGAAGTTTAGCTTATTCTACAATGTCTCAATTGGGTTATATGATGTTAGCTCTAGGTATAGGTTCTTATCGAGTTGCTTTATTTCATTTGATTACTCATGCTTATTCAAAAGCATTATTGTTTTTAGGATCAGGATCTCTTATTCATTCAATGGAAACTTTTGTTGGATATTCTCCGGATAAAAGTCAGAATATGGTTCTTATGGGAGGATTAAGAAAACATGTGCCAATTACAAAAACGGCTTTTTTAATAGGTACACTTTCTCTTTGTGGTATTCCGCCTCTTGCTTGTTTTTGGTCCAAAGATGAAATTCTTAATGATAGTTGGGTATATTCGCCAATTTTCGCAATAATAGCTTATTTCACAGCCGGATTAACCGCATTTTATATGTTTCGAATCTATTTACTTACGTTTGAAGGGCATTTAAACCTTTTTTTAAAAAATTACAGTGGAAAAAAAAGTACTTCTATTTATTCAATATCTTTATGGGGTAAAGAA